TATTTGTTCTAATATTTTTGAATCTATTTCATATATTCTGTGCTCCAGATACTAGCCTAGACTGAATATCCAACGAGATAAAATCATCTTCATCAAGATGACCGACTTCTTCTCTGTCGTATCCATAGGATCAATTCTAACAAGTCACACACTCATATTCCGGAAATACAGAAAAAAAATAAATTCCACGATCGAACTACCAAAAAAGAGTGGGCTAAAAAGCGGAAACCTACATACTTTAGACTTTCCTTTTTATTGAAAAGTTATTTATGGGTTCTTGTGAATCGAATCTAATTGCTTGAAATTCCGTCCAGTAAAATGGAAGAATTATAAATTTCCAAAATAATACATAGGAATATCGCAAATAGACCCATCGCGACACCCATTAAAGGTGTAGTTCCCCACCCAGGAGCCACTTTACCATATTCCGAATTCAATGGTTTCAATAAATCCCCTACAATAGTTCGTCTTGGCCCAGATCTAGAACTATCGTCAACGGTTTGTGTAGCCATAAATAATCCTATATTTTTTTTTAATTCAGTGAGATCTGTTGACTTTGTATACCATTCCGTTGTAAATAAATGATCTTATCATAGATCCATTGTGGTCTTGAAATTATATAATAATGGAAACAGCAACCCTAGTTGCCATCTCTATATCTGGTTTACTTGTAAGTTTTACTGGGTATGCCTTATATACTGCTTTTGGGCAACCCTCTCAACAACTAAGAGATCCATTCGAGGAACACGGGGACTAGTTGAAGTAATGAGCCTCACAATATTGTGAGGCTCATTACTTCAATTGAGATAATGAGAAATCATTTCGCCTTTTTAGTTGGAACTTTAGGCGGTTCGCGAAAAAAGATAGCGAAAAAAATTATTCCTAGAGTCGAGACTAAGAGGAATGTATAAACCAATGCTTCCATAGATTTGATTTCGGTTTACAATTATAGCTTCCATACCTGTTTAGTTGGGATCTTTTTACGGATAAAAAAAAGACCAAGACAAGAGTCAAAGAAACGAAAAGTCGGCAATCCGAATCAAGATTTATCCGCTACCCCTATCTATGTCAAATCAAAAAATAAAGGAAAAAAGGAACAGAGCAATCTTGTATCAGACTAGACTCTTTTTGTAGTTGGATCTCCAAGTTTTTGGAATGCCCCAAATTCTACTTGAGCGTCCAAATCTGGGTCAATCCCAGCAAAGACATCTCTGAACAAGGTTCTAGCACCATGCCAAATGTGTCCGAAGAAGAAGAGCAAAGCAAACGAAGCATGCCCAAAAGTAAACCAACCCCTTGGACTGCTACGAAAAACCCCATCGGATTTCAAAGTAGCACGATCTAATTCAAAAATTTCACCCAATTGAGCACGTCTAGCATATTTTTTCACAGTAGCAGGATCACTATAACTGACTCCATTGAGTTCACCGCCATAGAACTCAACAGTTACACCGACCTGTTCAACACTATACTTCGATTCTGCTCTTCGAAAAGGAACATCGGCTCTAACAATTCCGTCTCCGTCTACCAAAACAACGGGAAATGTTTCAAAAAAGGTCGGCATACGGCGTACAAAAAGTTCGCGCCCTTCTTTATCTCTAAAAACAGGGTGTCCTAACCACCCAACAGCTATTCCATCCCCGTTGTCCATGGAACCCGCTCTGAATAATCCACCTTTTGCGGGATTATTCCCGATATAATCATAAAAAGCTAATTTTTCAGGAATTTTAGACCAAGCTTCTGATAAACTTTGATTTTCGGCTAACCCGGCACTAACTCGTCGATATATTTCTTGCTGGAAGTATCCCTGATCCCATTGATAACGAGTGGGCCCAAATAATTCAATCGGGGTAGTTGCTGAACCATACCACATAGTTCCAGCAACAACAAAAGCTGCAAAAAATACAGCAGCGATACTACTCGAAAGGACGGTTTCAATATTTCCCATACGTAATCCTTTGTATAGACGTTGGGGCGGACGAACACTAAGATGGAATAGGCCCGCTAATATGCCCAATGTACCTGCTGCAATATGATGCGAGGCTATTCCGCCCGGAACAAAAGGATCAAACCCTTCGACACCCCACGCAGGATTTACAGCTTGTACCCTTCCGGTTAATCCATAAGGATCGGATACCCAGATTCCCGGACCATACAATCCGGTTACATGAAATGCACCAAAACCAAAGCAACCCAACCCTGAGAGAAATAAATGAATTCCAAAAATCTTCGGCAAATCCAAAGAAGGTTTTCCTGTACGTTCATCACAAAATATTTCTAGATCCCAATACACCCAATGCCAGATAGCTGCTAAGAAGCACAATCCAGAAAACACAATATGTGCTCCGGCCACACCTTCGTAACTCCAAATACCCGGATTCGTTATAGTCCCTCCTGTGATACTCCAACCCCCCCATGAATTGGTTATTCCTAAACGAGTCATGAAGGGTATAACGAACATACCTTGTCTCCACATTGGATCAAGAACAGGATCAGAGGGATCAAAAACTGCTAATTCGTATAGGGCCATTGAACCGGCCCAACCAGCAACTAGAGCTGTATGCATTATATGAACAGAAAGCAAACGACCGGGATCATTCAATACAACGGTATGAACACGATACCAAGGCAAACCCATGGAAATACCCCTTTATCAACGAAAAATAGACACTATGTAACTTTATTGCACTGAAAAAAAACTATGCTATGGACCTCCCCCTTTGAGGGGATTATCTTGGCGAAAGGATTAATATTTGGTCTATTCTTTTAGTAATAATGGAACAATTCTATTCGTAGGAACAAAAAGAAGCAGATCTATTCTATACTCGATAAGTACCAATACGCAATGGTAGATGGGAATTGATCCTATTTTATATGAGTGAATGTATACATACTTGTTCATCATTCAAAAACCTATTCGTAAGAAGTTTCCTTTATTCATTCTGTTTTCCCTTTTTTATGAACTTATTAAATCTATGTATAAAATATGCTAAAAGATTAAATCTGATAAAGGACGATCTTATTTATTAAGACAATAAACCCGTTCTTACGCTTCCACATCAAAGTTAGCTATAGTAATTAATTCTTTTTTCTTTGCTTTAATGCCTATTGGTGTTCCAAGAGTACCTTTTCGAAATCCCGGAGAGGAAGATGCATCGTGGATTGACGTATAGTGCGACTTGTCAGATATATTGGGTCATATGGTATTTCCCCGTTCTCTCCCCCGATCGAGATATCCTCTCTTTCGCCCAAGACGGATTGATTTAATCATCAAAAATTTGGAGCGTGAAGTGCAATTAGATCTATTTTTTGGGGGGTATCCAGATTAATATTATCAATTAGAATAATTTATGGTTTTCTCAGTTGTACTAATAAAATGAAGTATCCAGGCTCCGCTTAGAAAAAACTCAATTTGGAATCTATTTATTCTATGATTACTACTTGTATCATATTCGATTTATAAATAGCATTGATAGAAAACTTTTAATCAATCGAGTAATATGATGAATACGTTGGTTGAATATTTGGTTAAAAGCATGAAGTAAATTGAAAAAAAAAAAAGAAGTCGTAGCAAAAAGACATGCTATTGGGGCATTTGTCCTATATGTGCAAATCCAAATCGGGCAGATCTTGACTCGGAGTAGAGCATAAACCTAAAAGAATTGAAGAAGACCATTTGGGAACAAGAAAATGACATCGCAAGTTAAATTTGATTTCGATGAAACAATACATCAATGAAAAGTTAGTTCGATAAATTGAAAATTTAATGAATTGGTTTTTTATTTATTTTTTTTATTAAAATTTATAGTATAGATAAAGGACCGCGGGCCAAAGGACAAAACTCATCCATTTTGAAAAATGGAAGGTAAGAAAAAGCCCCTTCATTAGAAGTTAGAAAGAGTCCTCTAAAGAAGGCTAAAATCTAAACATTGATTCTTTTTTCGCTATTTTTTTTGAACCGTATGCATCAAAAGGTGCCCGTACGGTTCTTAAGGGATACAATTTTATCCTAATCAACCGACTTTATCGAGAAAGATTACTTTTTTTAGGCCAAGAGATTGATACCGAGCTCTCGAATCAACTTATTGGTCTTATGGTATATCTCAGTATGGAGGATGAGACCAAAGATCTGTATTTATTTATAAACTCTCCCGGTGGATGGGTACTACCCGGAATAGCTATTTATGATACTATGCAATTTGTGCGACCAGATGTACAGACAGTATGCATGGGATTAGCCGCTTCAATGGGATCTTTTATTCTGTCCGGAGGAAAAATTACCAAACGTCTAGCATTCCCTCACGCTCGGCGCCAATGAGTTTTTTTTTTTTTTTGAGACAAAAAAGAAAACTATGCCTTCGCCATATAAAATATGAATATTTAAGTAATAATAGCATGGCACTTTGAATTCGATATGAGAATTTTTTTCTTGTTTTTTTTTCTAAACCATTAGGTTATGTATCGAAAGAGTAGTATGAGATAAAAGGAATTTCCGATTTTAGCTGATTTATCGGAGGCCTCTTTCAGCGTCACAAACTTTTTTGTTTTCACGACGGAAGACTCTTAACAATATTTCTGTTATGAAAGACTACGAAATATTTAGTTTTAAGGAAAAAAAAGAAACTTTGGGATTGCTGAATAACAAACGAAATAATAAAGCAACGGAACCATCATAGTATTTTTAAATTACTAAAAAAAAAAGGAAGGGTGGTTATTGGATCATTTACTGCTATGGGTCTGCTAGATCCTCTATTTTCTATTCCTTCGCTGCAAGGTAAAAATGAATTCCATTGTGGAGCCGTATGCACTGCACAAAGGATGCCTGTACGGTTGTTAATCCTATCTTTTTTTTATTATCTTTGACTCATCATGATCATGATGTGAGATAGAGAAAACCATTTATTAAATCATCAGGGTAATGATCCATCAACCTGCTAGTGCTTTTTATGAGGCACAAGCGGGAGAATTTGTCCTGGAAGCGGAAGAACTACTGAAGCTGCGCGAAACCATCACAAGGGTTTATGTACAAAGAACAGGCAAACCCTTATGGGTTGTATCCGAAGACCTGGAAAGGGATGTTTTTATGTCAGCAACAGAAGCCCAAGCTCATGGAATTGTTGATCTTGTAGCGGTTCAATAAAAAATAGCAGGGATTTCACGCAAAAATCCGAAATTTGAGATTTTCTCTTTTTACCGGGGGTTAATATCATATTTTCTATTACTATTAATCCTATTAATTATTAATATCGAATATAGAAGTAATTCATAATCATCCGGTTAGGATTGATCTAAACCAACTCATTATGTATACAATTCAACATGCCAACTATTAAACAACTTATTAGAAACACAAGACAGCCAATCAGAAATGTCACCAAATCGCCCGCCCTTCGGGGATGCCCTCAGCGTCGAGGAACATGTACTAGGGTGTATGTGCGACTCGTTTAGACCATGGACCGGGACAAAAGAAAAGAAAGTACAAAATTTTTCCCGTATCAGTGATAAGTACCAGTGAATAGGATAGAATGAATGGAAGAACTCCGTTCACTACCTAAAAATAAATCAAAAATATTTATCGTATCCTTTTATTGTGTATCAAATTTATGGTTTCTATTGGTGCAAATCCAATCATCTCAATTTTCAATTTTAGATGAGAAAGAATTCCCCATTGGTAACAAATGCTTAGCCATTAAGCAGAGGAAATCCTATTTAACAGAAGGATTATGGCCTTATTCTTCCAAGAACGGACTAAGAGGGTCAGCTACCCAACTAATCTTCATAATTAAATACCGTTACTGTATAGGTAGATCTCGTTGTGAAAGACCGATTACTAGCTAATTCATGGGTAGAGCCAAAGAGGGTGAACTGTACAAGTTAACAATAACATTGATGAAATAAAAGAAGGAGCTCCGGTGTATAGAGAGGACCTCACCGTTTAAGAAGTAACCATAGAAACGAAGGAACCCACTATTTCTTGATCCATTTCTATTTTGATTTATTTACTCTATGTTTGTTTTGATACCTAGTATGAATACAATTTCGTATTTTGGGGTGACTAGAACAAAAAAAGAAATCGTGGTCGGGAAGGTTATAGTAGCAAAAGCCATTGGAATTTTTATTTTATACATTGGAAAAATACGTTTTGTTATTAATAGACTAGGCAAGGAGAAAGGAATAACTGAAAGAAAGGAAATCAATTAGTTATTCATCAAAGTTTCATTTATTCAATGACTAGAATTAAACGAGGATATATAGCTCGGAGACGTAGAACAAAAATTCGTTTATTTGCATCAAGCTTTCGAGGGGCTCATTCAAGACTTACTCGAACTATTACTCAACAGAAAATAAGAGCTTTGGCTTCAGCTTATCGGGATAGAGGTAGGCAAAAAAGAAATTTTCGACAGTTGTGGATCGCTCGAATAAATGCAGTAATTCGATCTAATAAGGTAGACTACAGTTATAGTAGATTTGTACACAATCTGTACAAGAGGCAGTTGCTTCTTAATCGTAAAATACTTGCCCAAATCGCTATATTAAATAGAAATTGTCTTTATATGATTTCCAATGAGATCATAAAATAAGAAGATTGGAAAGAATCCAGCGGAATGCTTAAAATGGAGTTCTCTGGAGAATGAACTCCGAGAAGGTAGAGTAGAAATTAGTATGATAAAATATGATAATATGATAAAGTGGTCAAAATGAGCAAATATGTTCAATAAAAAAACGATTTATTCTTCTTCCACTATTCTTTTTTTCTTACGACACGACAATCAAATCTAGATTTTCGGATTTTTCGAACAAAGCATCAATCTGCGGTTGAGTTTGGATTAGAATTTTAATTCAATTAAAGAGTAAGCCTATTTATTCCTGGTTCTAAGACCAATAGTTCTAGCGGTCGACTCGCTTCTTTCAAATTGTTTCTCATTATTAAGAAAAGGTAACAAAGATAAAATACGAGCTTGTTTTATAGCAATAGTAATTAAGCGTTGCTGTTTTAAGGTCAATCTATTTACCCGTCTAGATAATATTTTTCCTTGTTCACTAATAAATCGACTAATTAAACTCATGTTTCTATAATCAATTCGATCCCCCGATTGAATCGGGGGCAAACGCCTACGAAAAGATCGTTTGGATTTAAGAGGGAGTCGCTTGGATTTATCCATGGTTTGTTTATTCCTTATCCCGAAAATCCTATTTCGATCGGATCTAAAATGATTTAGAATTAAGAAATAGGATTTGGTTTGTTTATATTTAAATCGAAAATATGTCTAATATATGTAATTTTTAATCTTCCTTGCATTGGAAAAGGGTGACACACAGACGATCGGTTCGATCTATTTCTTTATCTCCCCATGAATCGTATGTTTGTAACAACGGGGACAGAATTTTCTCAATTCCAATCGACTAGGCGTATTGTGTCGATTCTTTTGAGTAATATATCTGGAAATCCCGATGGATTCCTTATTAACACCGTTTCGAACACAACGAGTACATTCCAAAATAACTGTTACTCGGGCATCTTTACCCTTGGCCATGAACCTCCCTTGGATTTTTGATTCACGCAACTCTTCTATTTTCCGATCCAAAATGAAGAAAAAAAGAGAAGTTGGTAACTCGAAATAAAATTATGAAAGATTTCGTTACAATCAAATATAAAATATAGTAATACAATGATTTCTAAATTGAGAATCGCAGTACAGTTTTTCATTTAAGTATCTTGTATGATATTGTTGCCCTAGCCATCACATTTTCGTTCTCACTCTTTTATTAATTCAATTTGAACCCGGCGCCGAGTCCGAGTTTGACTGAGGTTGAATCCATTTTGATTCTTTCTCTTTTCTAACTTATTCTAAGTCTAAAAACTCTAAAAAAAAGAAGGGGAAGGGGATTAGATTAGTCACAGATATTTGATTGTTTTTCTAATCTTCTTCACCCCTTCCCAAATCAATAACTAGAATGAAAAAAATGGGAATACCAACGCATCCGGGAATAAACGATTGATCTCGATTAATAGACCCGCTAACGCCCCGAACCATATAGTACTTACTACCGGTGCCACGGAGAGATATGTTTTTAGATCTCGCATTTAAAACCCTCCTACTTTATAGTAATTTGTAATACATAATGGTATGTAATACCATCAAAAATGTATATATAGTTAATAACCGCTTGTATTGTCCGCGGAATTCCTAATTCAAATTGAAATGTACAACAGTTCAATTCGGTAGATATTCCCTTTTTGATTAAAAAAAAATATGTCGCTTTCCGCCCCACCACAAATATTTATTTTTCTTTACGGCGGATTTCATATTTATTATTTCATACGTATATAAGTCTTTTTATTATATTTTATATATGATATGAGAGAAAAAAGAAGAAATGGCAAGATAATTTGTGTATACCAATGGAGGAAATAAATCAAAAATGTGGAAAACAAGACAGGGATTCTCTACAATGAGACTGTAGACCAATTGAAAGGGATGTAGCGCAGCTTGGTAGCGCGTTTGTTTTGGGTACAAAATGTCACGGGTTCAAATCCTGTCATCCCTACCTATTACTTATCTTCTGAACAGTAACGAGGAATCAATTGAGATCCATAAAAATTGAACATAGATATACCGAACTTTTTTTTATTTAATTTTATGATATTCTATATGATAATATATGTATGGAAGATATATTCGGGTTGCATTTAGTTTGATAATAAAACGCTCTTAGTTCAGTTCGGTAGAACGCGGGTCTCCAAAACCCGATGTCGTAGGTTCAAATCCTATAGAGCGTGATTCGATTCTTGTTGTTGTTAGATGGAAAATTATACTGAAATAATTTAACAGAAATCAAAATTTGACCTCCTATAAAGCAAGTAGGAGGTCAATCAAAAAAAGAACTGTTAATTAATCAAAGGTCCAACTGATCCCCCCGTCTGTATTGTAAATATGCGGTCACAAATAATCCAGCCAAAGTAATAGGAATTAGACCTAATACGATTCCAAATAGAAAAACTTCAATCATTTCAATTTAGTTGAACGAGGAAAAGGAGAGGTAATATCTATCCTTAAAATATTAATCGGTATTGCCCATGAATCTCAATGACCAAGAATTGGAAATTGAATTGACAAGGTAAAGAACTCTACAATATATAGAATATATGGAATACCACCGAAATGTTTCTTTTTTTGAATTGTGCATTCAATTAATTTTAATCAAATAAGTCGGATCTTGTTCAGACCGATAAATAGAGCTGAGGTTATAGTTAAAACTGCTAGTAGAAAACCGAAATAACTAGTGATAGTAGGCATGACGAGGCTAAATGAAATACGTTATTTTTATCCATATGTTTATAAAGCACTTCCCTAAGTTTCTATTTTTGAAAGATACGCGGATGGATAAGTAAAAATACTAATTGAAAGAATATATTCAATTGAAAGTTTTTGATTCATCTATTATTATGATTATAGATGATACTAACAAAAATCTTGTGACATAGGTAAGAAATCAATTGGTCATCTGTCTCTCTATCCCACGATTCGCAATCAACGGATTCATTGGACAACTCAAGAGGTGTAAAAACTAATATTCTTATTATAAACAATAATTTAATATATAAATCTAGTAAATATATAAATCTATTAAATGGATTCTAAATAATTAGAAAGAAAAAATCAAAAAAAGAAAAAATAATAAATAAACTATGTTGTGTAACTTGATTCCAAAAATGAAATGTTCTTTGAATCGCTGAAGAATGAATCACCTTATAATGCCCTTTATTTAAATTTTATTCCAACTAATTAGATTTTCTGTAGTGGGTTCATTCCCAGAAAATCTTGAATAAAAAGAAAAAAGTATCGCACGATCAGATCGCTCGAAACTCGGTTCTCCATTTATTCTTTCCATCTTAAAACCATTCTTCTAATTAGGTGAAGAACGATCCTTTGAGTCTAATATAACAACAATAATCCGTGCATTACGAATATTTATTATTATTCTATTCGTTGTTCTC